GTTTATGTAGCTTACATAAAGTGTAGCACTGAAAATGCTAAGACAGATTTTAAAATATCTCGTGAACACAAAGGTTTGGTCCTGGCCTTGCTATTAATTTTAACTACGATTACACATGCAAGTATCTGCGCCCCGGTGAAAATGCCCTCTATTACCAACAAGTAAAAATAGGAGCAGGTATCAGGCACTTATTATGCCAAAAACACCTTGTTAAACCACACCCCCAAGGGAACTCAGCAGTGATGAACATTGAACAATAAGCGAAATAAGCTCGAATCAGCGATAGTAAAAAGAGTTGGTAAATCTCGTGCCAGCCACCGCGGTTATACGAGAAACTCAAATTAATAAAATCGGCTCAAAGGGTGGTTAAACACACAAATTAAATAAGGCTAAAAACTAACTCTGCTGTCGCACGCAATAGTTAAAATAAGTACAACTTCGAAAGTAGCCCTACTAAAATAAGCTTGAACCCACGACAACTAGGGAACAAACTGGGATTAGATACCCCACTATGCCTAGTTATAAACTTTGATTTATCCGCCAGAATACTACGAGCAACAGCTTAAAACTCAAAGGACTTGGCGGTGCTCTACACCCCCCTAGAGGAGCCTGTTCTATAATCGATAATCCACGATAAACCTCACCATCTATTGCCAATACAGCCTATATACCACCGTCCAGCCCACCCTTCAAAGGGCCAACAGTAGGCATAATTATAAACATAAGAACGTCAGGTCAAGGTGTAGCATATAAAATGGGAAGAAATGGGCTACATTTTCTAATTTAGAAAATTACGGAAAAGCTTGTGAAACAAAACTATAAAGGAGGATTTAGCAGTAAAAAGAAAAAAGAGCGTTCTTTTTAAGCCGGCAATGGAGCGCGCACACACCGCCCGTCACCCTCTTCAAACAACCAAAACAATAAATAAACAAAACCCCCTAAAAAGAAGAGGCAAGTCGTAACATGGTAAGTCTACCGGAAGGTGAACTTGGAACATCAATTTATAGCTTAGTTAAAGCATCTTGCTTACACCAAGAGAATACCCGTTAAACTCGGGTTAAATTGAGCTAAAATTCTAGCCAATTAACCCTAACTACCAAAAAACAAAACAAACCATTTAATCTAATAGTATAGGCGATAGAAATTTATTATGCGCAATAAAAAAGTACCGCAGGGGAAAGATGAAATAAAAATGAAATAAATAATAAAAACAAAGAAAAGAAAAGACTAAACCCTATACCTTTTGCATAATGGTCTAGTAAGTCCAACCTAACAAAAAGAAATAAAGTTAGCCACCCCGAAACTAGACGAGCTACTCAAAAGCAGCATTAACCAGGGCCAACCCGTCTCTGTGGCAAAAGAGTGGGACGACTTTTAAGTAGAGGTGAAAAGCCTAACGAGCCTAGTGATAGCTGGTTGCTTGAGAAATGAATATTAGTTCAGCTTAAAGTACTTTCAACTAATGAGAAAGTAAAAATAACACTTTAAAGTTAATTAATAGGGGTACAGCCCTATTAATAAAGGACACAACCTACACAATGAATAAAGATTATATTAACAAAAGAAATTAACCATGTAGGCCTAAAAGCAGCCACCACAAGAAAGCGTCAAAGCTCAACCAACCAACCCCCTTATTATACTAATAAAAAATCTAAATTCACAAATATATCAAGCCTATCTACTAGTAGATGAGTTTATACTAGAATAAGTAACAAGAACAAATTCTCTACATGCAAGCGTAAATCAGGGCGAAAAAATCACTGATAATTAACAACTTCAAATACTAAACAACAAGAAAAGCACATTAAAGTAATTGTTAACCCGACACAGGAGCATCAAAAAAAGATTTAAAGATTAAAAAGGAACTCGGCAACCAAGAGCTCCGCCTGTTTACCAAAAACATCGCCTCTTGCCCTCCAAGTATAAGAGGTCCCGCCTGCCCAGTGATTAATTTTAACGGCCGCGGTATCATGACCGTGCAAAGGTAGCGTAATCACTTGTCTTTTAAATAAAGACCTGTATGAAAGGCAAAACGAAAGCTCAACTGTCTCTTTAATCCAATCAGTGAAATTAATCTCTCCGTGCAGAAGCGAAGATAATCATATAAGACGAGAAGACCCTATGGAGCTTTAAATATAAAATTAGTTATACACTTATACACCATCCAACAGGGAGAATAATAAAGACGTATAATTATAGTTCAAATTTTCGGTTGGGGCGACCACGGAAGAAAAACCATCCTCCGAGACAAACAATTTAGAATCACACTTCAAAAATTAAAACATTTATTATAAATGATCCACCAAGTGACCAACGAACCAAGTTACCCTAGGGATAACAGCGCAATCCTCTCTAAGAGTTCCTATCGACGAGTGGGTTTACGACCTCGATGTTGGATCAGGACACCCAAATGGTGCAGCCGCTATTAAAGGTTCGTTTGTTCAACGATTAAAGTCCTACGTGATCTGAGTTCAGACCGGAGTAATCCAGGTCAGTTTCTATCTATAATGAAATTTTTTCTAGTACGAAAGGACCGAAAAAATGGGGCCTCTTTTTAAAAAAGCCCCGGCCGCCCCTGAAGACAAGTAAAGGGCCACACAAAATACACCTTAAAAATAAAGGACAAGTTAAGGTGGCAGAGCCCGGTAATTGCAAAAGGCCTAAGCCCTTTCAACCAGAGGTTCAACTCCTCTTCTTAACTATGTATATAACATCCGCCCTCTTAAACCCATTATTATATATTATTCCAGTATTGCTGGCCGTCGCCTTCTTGACTCTTGTTGAACGAAAAGTACTAGGATATATACAACTACGAAAAGGGCCAAACATAGTAGGGCCAGTGGGCCTTCTTCAACCAATTGCAGATGGACTAAAACTATTTATTAAAGAACCAGTACGCCCATCAACATCATCACAAACTCTATTCCTCATTATACCAATAATAGCACTAACTCTAGCACTAATTATCTGAATCCCACTACCCATACCATTTACGTTATCAAACCTAAACCTGGGAATTCTCTTTCTTCTATCCCTATCTAGTCTGGCCGTATACTCAGTCCTAGGGTCCGGCTGATCGTCAAACTCAAAATATGCCTTAGTTGGGGCACTTCGAGCAGTAGCACAAACCATCTCATATGAGGTCACACTAGGACTAATTCTACTCTGCCTTATCCTACTAACAGGGGGCTTTATACTAACAAACTTCAACATCTCACAAGAATCAGCCTGATTTATTATCCCGGCATGGCCTATAGCAGCAATATGATTCACCTCAACCCTAGCAGAAACAAACCGAGCCCCATTTGATTTAACAGAGGGGGAATCAGAACTAGTCTCCGGGTTTAACGTAGAATATGCAGGAGGACCATTTGCACTGTTTTTTCTGGCAGAGTATTCCAACATCTTACTTATAAACACCCTATCAGCTATCCTATTCCTTGGCCCAATAATAAGCCACATACAACCAGAAATATCAACAATTAACCTAATTTTTAAAACATCGATGCTGTCAATTATATTCCTGTGAATTCGAGCATCCTATCCACGATTCCGATATGATCAACTAATGCACTTAATCTGAAAAAACTTCTTACCAATTACAATTACAATAACCCTTATACACATCTCACTGCCCGTTACAATAGCGGGTGTTCCCCCTTTATCCTAGGATGTGTGCCCGAAAGATAGGGACCACTTTGATAGAGCGGCTAATAGAGGTTCAAACCCTCTCACATCCCACTAAAAAACCAGGACTCGAACCTGCCCTTAGAGGATCAAAACCCCTCGTGCACCCACTACACTATCTTTTAGAGTAAAATAAGCTAAATTAAGCTTTTGGGCCCATACCCCAAACATGTTGGCGAAAACCCTTCTTTTACTAATGAGCCCCTATACATTATCCATGCTACTATCAAGTCTTGCAGTAGGGACAATTACCACACTATCGAGTTACCATTGATTTATAGCATGAATAGGACTAGAAATTAATACACTGGCTATTATTCCACTAATAACTAAAATACACCACCCCCGGGCTACAGAGTCCGCAACAAAATACTTTCTAACACAAGCCACAGCCTCCGCCCTAATTTTATTCTCAACAATTATAAACGCATGAATGACAGGAGAATGAACAATCATAAGCATAAACCACCACATATCAACAACAATCTTAACGATTGCTCTGGCAATTAAACTAGGGGTCGCACCATTTCACCTATGATTACCAGACGTATTACAAGGACTAAATATGATTACATGCCTAATCCTGTCAACATGACAAAAACTGGCCCCCATAGCCCTACTTATTTTAACAAGCCATCAACTAAACCCTAACCTACTAATTATAATAGCACTGGCATCCATAATTGTAGGGGGATGGGGGGGCCTAAATCAAACACAAACACGAAAAATTATAGCATACTCGTCCATCGCACATTTAGGGTGAATAACCATAATTGTGCCCTTTGCCCCAAATCTAGCACTACTGGCCCTATTAATTTATATTATCCTAACCTCATCTATGTTTATAACATTAATAACCTTAAACTCAACAAACATAAATAAACTCTCAACCTCATGACTAAAAACACCAACATTAGCAGCCTTTACAATAATTACCCTAATGGCCCTTGGAGGGCTCCCACCAACATCAGGATTTTTACCAAAATGACTAATTTTACAAGAAATAACCAAACAACACCTTAATGCCCTCTCCACCACAATAGCTATATTAGCCCTACTCAGCCTATTCTTTTACCTACGTCTATCATATACAATCTCAATAACCTCGCCCCCTCACATCTCAAACTCAAACCTAACCTGGCGGAAAAAAAACAACCTACAGATTATCCCAATAATAATTACACTATCCGCAATGTTAATACCAGTAACTCCAACACTGCTAATAATAAACTAAGGACTTAGGATAACAAGACCAAAGACCTTCAAAGCCTTAAGCAGAAGTTAAAATCTTCTAGTCCTTGATAAAACCTGCAAGATATTATCCCACATCTTCTGAATGCAACCCAGACACTTTAATTAAGCTAAAGCCTTCTAGATTAGCAGGCTTTGACCCTACGACCTTTTAGTTAACAGCTAAATACTCAATCAACGAGCTTTAATCTACTTCTCCCGCTTGTTAGGGGAAAAAAGCGGGAGAAGCCCCGGCAAAAGCTACTTTGCTCTTTAAAATTTGCAATTTTATATGCTGAACATCACAGGACTTGGTAAAAAAAGGACTATAACCTTTATAACAAGGGCTACAACCTTGCACCTGCTTCGGCCATTCTACCCGTGATAATCACTCGATGACTATTTTCTACGAACCACAAAGACATTGGTACCCTTTACTTAATTTTTGGTGCTTGAGCTGGCATAGTTGGTACGGCCCTAAGCCTCTTAATTCGGGCAGAACTAAGCCAGCCAGGGGCCCTCCTTGGGGACGACCAAATCTACAATGTTATTGTTACTGCTCATGCTTTTGTAATAATCTTTTTTATAGTGATGCCGGTAATAATCGGCGGATTTGGAAACTGACTTGTGCCCCTTATAATCGGGGCCCCTGATATAGCATTTCCTCGAATAAATAATATAAGCTTCTGGCTTCTACCGCCCTCATTCCTCTTATTGCTAGCCTCCTCAGGCGTAGAGGCAGGAGCAGGAACTGGGTGAACCGTCTACCCCCCGTTAGCTGGCAACCTTGCTCATGCAGGTGCCTCTGTCGATCTAACAATCTTTTCATTACATCTGGCAGGGGTTTCCTCGATTCTAGGGGCAATTAATTTTATTACAACATCAGTTAATATAAAGCCCCCTTCTATGACGCAATATCAAACACCTCTGTTTGTATGATCAGTACTAATTACGGCCATTCTACTGCTTCTCTCTCTCCCCGTACTTGCAGCAGGTATTACAATGTTATTAACTGATCGAAATCTTAATACCACTTTCTTTGACCCGGCTGGCGGAGGGGACCCTGTATTATATCAGCACTTATTCTGATTTTTTGGTCACCCGGAAGTATACATCTTAATCCTGCCGGGGTTTGGTATAATTTCACACATTGTAGCATACTACTCTGCTAAAAAAGAACCATTTGGGTATATAGGCATGGTCTGAGCAATAATATCAATTGGCCTCTTAGGCTTTATTGTATGAGCTCACCATATATTCACAGTAGACTTAAACGTAGATACACGAGCATACTTTACATCAGCCACAATAATTATTGCTATTCCAACTGGCGTAAAAGTTTTTAGCTGATTGGCAACAATGCACGGAGGCTCAATCAAATGAGATGCCGCAATGCTATGAGCCCTTGGTTTTATTTTTTTATTTACAGTAGGCGGACTAACAGGCATTGTCCTAGCAAACTCATCATTAGACATTGTTTTACACGACACATATTACGTAGTAGCACACTTTCACTATGTTCTCTCCATAGGAGCCGTATTTGCCATTATAGGCGGATTCGTCCACTGATTCCCCCTATTTTCGGGGTATGTGCTACACCCAACCTGATCTAAAATCCACTTTGGCGTCATATTCCTAGGAGTTAATCTAACATTCTTCCCACAACACTTCCTCGGTCTTGCGGGGATACCACGACGCTACTCCGACTACCCAGACGCATATACCCTTTGAAACACTATCTCATCAGTTGGTTCTTTGATCTCGCTTGTTGCAGTAATTATAATAATATTCATCATCTGAGAGGCATTTGCATCAAAACGTGAAGTAATAACAACAGAACTCACACCCACAAATATTGAATGACTACACGGATGCCCCCCACCATATCACACATTTGAAGAACCATCATTTGTACAAGCCCGAATTATTTAACAAGAAAAGAAGGAATCGAACCCCCCTAAGCTAATTTCAAGTCAACTGTATAGCCAATCTACCACTTTCTTAAGGTATTAGTAAAACAATTACAAGTCCTTGTCGAGGCCTAATTACTAGTTTAAACCTTGTATATCTTATATGGCACACCCGTCACAACTAGGTTTTCAAGACGCAGCATCCCCGATTATAGAAGAATTACTACACTTTCACGACCACGCATTAATAGCTGTCTTTTTAATCAGTACACTAGTACTTTACATTATTACAACAATAATGACCACAAAACTAACAAACACTAATGCCATAGACGCCCAAGAAATTGAAATAGTGTGAACGATTATACCAGCAATCATCTTGATCGTTATTGCCCTCCCATCCCTACGAATTTTATACCTAATAGATGAAATCAGTGATCCCCATCTAACAGTTAAAGCAATCGGCCACCAGTGGTACTGAAGCTACGAATTTACAAACTATGAAGACCTAATATTTGACTCATACATGCTACCAACCCAAGATCTGTCCCCAGGACAATTTCGTCTATTAGAAGTAGATAACCGAATAGTTATCCCAATAGAGTCCCCGATTCGAATGCTTATTTCTGCAGAAGATGTCCTACATTCATGAGCTGTCCCATCTATGGGTGTAAAAACAGATGCTATCCCTGGACGACTAAACCAAACAACCTTCATCGCATCCCGCCCAGGGGTTTTTTATGGGCAATGCTCAGAAATTTGTGGAGCAAACCACAGCTTTATACCAATCGTTGTAGAAGCAACATCATTAAGCTTCTTTCAAAAATGGTCTTCATCAATACTAGAACTATCATTAAGAAGCTTTCATGGAGAAGCAGTAGCCTTTTAAGCTAAAGACCGGTGAGGACCAACCACCCTTAATGACATGCCACAACTAAACCCTGGCCCATGATTTACTATTTTTCTGATATCATGAATTATTTATTTAACCATTCTAATAGCCAAAATTAACAATTTTAACTTTCAAAATGAGCCAACACCCCAAAACACAAAAAAAGAAAAAACACAGCCCTGAAGCTGACCATGAACTTAAGCTTTTTTGATCAATTTATAAGCCCAGTCATATTTGGAACTCCTTTAATAACCTTGGCCTTACTGCTTCCATGGTTGCTATTTCATAAAACAACAAACCACTGATTAAGTAACCGCCTATTAACAGCCCAAACTTGATTTTTTGGTATATTCACAAAACAACTCATACTCCCAATTAATACTAAAGGACACAGCTGGTCACTTCTACTGACCGCCCTAATAATATTCCTAATTACTACAAACCTAATAGGCCTTCTACCATATACATTTACCCCGACAACCCAACTGTCCTTAAATTTAGGACTTGCCGTCCCACTATGACTAGCCACGGTCCTCACCGGCCTTCGAAACCAACCAACACATGCTCTAGGCCATATGTTGCCTGAAGGAACTCCAACCCCCTTAATCCCGGTCCTGGTGATTATTGAAACAATCAGCCTATTTATTCGACCATTAGCCCTTGGAGTGCGACTAACAGCCAACCTGACAGCCGGGCACTTACTAATTCAACTAATTTCAACAGCAGTGCTAGTTTTAATGCCACTAATACCATCAATTTCTATTATAACAATAGTTATTTTATTTATACTAACACTACTAGAAATTGCAGTAGCCATAATTCAAGCTTATGTCTTTGTTCTTCTACTAAGCCTGTATTTACAAGAAAACGTTTAATGGCACACCAAGCACACGCCTACCACATAGTAGACCCAAGCCCTTGACCACTTACAGGCGCCATCGCAGCACTCTTATTAACCTCTGGCCTGGCGGTATGATTTCACTTTGGGTCAACCACCCTAATAACCCTAGGATTAATTATTATATTGCTAACTATACTTCAATGGTGACGTGATATTATTCGAGAAGGCACATTCCAAGGACATCACACCTTACCTGTCCAAAAAGGGCTCCGATATGGAATAATCTTATTTATTACCTCAGAAGTGTTCTTTTTTTTAGGCTTTTTTTGAGCATTCTATAACTCAAGCCTTGCCCCAACCCCAGAATTAGGAGAATGTTGACCCCCAACAGGGATCACACCCCTAGACCCGTTTGAAGTCCCACTACTAAACACCGCCGTACTTCTGGCCTCTGGTGTTACAGTAACATGAGCCCACCATAGTATTATACAAGGAAACCGAAAAGAGGCCATTCAATCCCTATTTTTAACCATCGTCCTAGGCTTATATTTTACCGCTCTTCAGGCCATAGAATATTACGAAGCTCCTTTCACTATCGCAGACGGGGTTTACGGGTCAACCTTTTTTGTCGCAACAGGGTTTCACGGCCTACACGTAATAATTGGCTCATTATTCCTCTTGATTTGTCTTCTACGACAAATTAAGTTTCACTTTACCTCAAACCACCACTTTGGTTTCGAGGCAGCGGCGTGATATTGACACTTTGTAGACGTAGTATGATTATTCCTATATGTATCCATTTATTGATGAGGATCATGTCTTTTTAGTACAATTAGTATAAATGACCTCCAATCATTTGATCTTAGTCAACAGTCTAAGAAAAGACAATGAACCTAGTTGCACTTATACTGATCCTCTCTACAACACTATCCGCGGCTCTAATTATGGTTAGTTTCTGATTACCCACTAATAACCCGGACACAGAAAAACTATCCCCCTACGAATGTGGCTTCGACCCGGTTGGCTCAGCCCGTCTACCATTTTCAATCCGCTTTTTCCTTATTGCTATTTTGTTCTTGCTATTTGACCTAGAAATTGCCCTATTGCTGCCAACCCCATGAGCATCACAAATACACCCGATAAATACACTATTTTGATCAACAATTATTCTTCTTATTCTTACAATTGGCCTAATATACGAGTGGGCCCAGGGCGGCCTAGAATGGGCTGAATAAGTATTTATTCTAAATAAGAATACTGATTTCGACTCAGTAAATTTTGGTTTACTCCAAGAATACTTCATGTTATCAACCTTATTTATAGCCATATCGGCATTCGCATTAAGTACCACAGGATTAATACTACACCGAACACATTTTTTATCTGCCCTCCTCTGCCTAGAGGGAATAATATTAACAATATTTATTGCAATGGCTGTCTGAACAACACAAATAAACACATGACACCATTTTTTAACCCCAATATTACTGTTAACCATATCTGCGTGTGAAGCCGGCACCGGTCTTGCCCTCATAGTAGCCACAACACGAACCCACGGGACAGATCACCTTAAAAACCTAAACCTTCTACAATGCTAAAAATCTTAATTCCAACTATAATATTACTCCCCCTGACATGACTAACAAGCCCAAAATGACTATGAACCTACTTTGTAGTAAACAGCTCCATTATTGCAATAATAAGCCTAATATGGTTAAATCTTCCCTTTGAATTTTCAAGCTTTACAAATATACTAATATCCGTAGATACAACTTCATCGCCACTGCTAGTACTTACGTGCTGACTTCTCCCCCTTATAACACTAGCTAGCCAACAGCACCTAAAAATAAACCCACTCCCTCGACAACGAACCTACCTAATTATACTAACACTCCTGCAAGCATCCCTAATTATTGCTTTTTCTTCAACAGAATTAATTATATTTTATATTGCCTTTGAAACGACCCTCATCCCTACTCTAATTATTATTACCCGCTGAGGAAATCAAGTCGAACGGCTAAATGCAGGCACGTATTTTTTATTTTATACCCTAGCAGGCTCTTTACCATTACTTATTGCACTCCTTGTCCTACAAAATTCCACCGGATCTTTGTCTATTGCCTTATTTTATATTATAGAACCAATAGTACTACAAAGCCATGCAAACAAAATTTTATGATCAGCCTGTCTACTGGCGTTTATGGTAAAAATACCACTTTATGGGGCCCATCTCTGACTACCAAAAGCTCATGTAGAGGCACCAGTGGCCGGGTCAATAATCTTAGCAGCAGTCTTGCTCAAATTGGGGGGATATGGGATTATTCGAATTACAACCATTCTAACCCCAATAACAAAAGAAATATCATACCCATTTATAATTTTAGCCCTGTGAGGGGTAGTAATAACAAGCCTAATCTGTATGCGACAAACAGACTTAAAGTCACTTATTGCATATTCATCTGTTAGTCACATAGGCCTTGTAATCGCCGCTGTTATAATTCAAACACCATGAAGCATTACAGGAGCTGTTATTTTAATAATTTCACACGGTTTAATCTCATCTGCCTTATTTTGCCTAGCAAATATGAACTATGAGCGGACTCATAGTCGCACCTTATTACTAGTCCGCGGAGCCCAGGCAACGCTCCCACTTATGGCCACCTGGTGACTTATTACAAACTTGTCTAACATAGCACTCCCCCCGACTATAAACTTGTGGGGAGAACTAACAATCATAGTATCCCTATTTAACTGGTCCCCTTGGACAATCTTAATTACAGGGACAGGAACCTTAATTACAGCCTCATATACACTCTACATATATTTAATAACACAACGAGGCCCAACCCCTGGTCACCTTAACCCTATTAGCCCCTCCCACACTCGAGAGCACTTCCTTATAGCCATACACCTGGTACCAATACTTCTATTAATTCTAAAACCCGCCCTTATTTCGGGGACATTGTGTGCGTATAATTTAAAAAAATATTAGACTGTGATTCTAAAAATGAAAGTTAGACTCTTTCTATGCACCAAGAAGGGTTATAAAACACAGAAACTGCTAACTATCTGCCCCTGAAGTTAAAATCTTTAGCCTTCTTAACTTTTAAAGGATAATAGTAATCCGTTGGTTTTAGGGGCCAAACATTCTAGGTGCAACTCCCAGTAAAAGTTATGAATCAAATACTACTATTTAACTCATCATTTTTACTCTCCCTAATTTTACTAATTATTCCACTAATATCATCAATTCTAATAAAAACCCCTAAAATATGATCAATAACAGTAAAAGCCTCAGTAAAACACTCTTTCTTATTTAGTCTGCTACCAATATTAATTTTTATAAATTCAGGACTAGAATCAACAATAATAAACTTCTCATGAATAACTATTTATAACTTTAATATTTCATCAAGCATTAAAATTGATCAATATTCAGTTTTATTTATACCAGTTGCTCTGTTTGTTACATGATCGATCTTAGAGTTCGCAATCTGGTATATACACTCAGACCAAGAAATAAACCGCTTCTTTAAATACTTGCTAACATTTCTGTTAGCAATAATAATTTTAACTTCTGCCAACAACATATTTCAGCTGTTTATCGGATGAGAAGGTGTAGGAATTATATCCTTCCTATTAATTGGTTGATGACATGCCCGAGCAGACGCCAATACTGCTGCTATACAGGCAGTCATATATAATCGCATTGGGGATATTGGTCTGATCATAAGCATAGCATACTTTTCTATGTGTGTTAACTCCTGAGAACTCCAACAAATATTTATTTTATTTAATAAGGAATCAATTCTCCCCCTCCTAGGACTTATTTTAGCGGCCATAGGAAAATCTGCTCAATTTGGGCTTCACCCCTGGCTCCCCGCTGCCATAGAAGGCCCAACACCAGTTTCAGCCTTGCTTCACTCCAGCACAATAGTAGTAGCCGGCATTTTTTTACTAATCCGATTTCAGCCAATGATGGAGCAAAACAAAACTGCCCTTTCAATTTGCCTCTGTCTTGGGGCCCTAACAACTGTATTTACAGCCACGTGCGCCCTAACACAAAATGATATTAAAAAAATCGTAGCATTTTCAACATCAAGCCAACTAGGACTAATAATAGTAACAATTGGCTTAAATCAGCCTCAATTAGCCTTTTTCCACATTTGCACACACGCTTTCTTTAAAGCAATGCTATTCTTATGCTCGGGCTCAATTATTCATAGCCTAAACGATGAGCAAGACATTCGAAAAATGGGGGGCCTACAAAAAATACTTCCAATAACTACAACTTGCCTTACTATTGGAAGCCTAGCACTTACAGGAACACCGTATCTTTCAGGGTTCTTCTCCAAAGACGCGATTATTGAATCAATAAATACTTCTAATCTGAACTCCTGTGCCTTGATTCTTACCCTTATTGCAACCTCTTTTACAGCAGTATACAGCTTCCGAATTATCCTTTTCTCATCAATAAAAACCCCACGATCTCTCCCAACTATGCTAATTAATGAAAATAACCCTTTAATTATTAACTCCATTACACGATTAGCCTGAGGAAGCATGATTGCGGGCATGTTAATTATTGGCTGCACCCTTCCAATAAAGACACAAATCCTTACTATGCCTATAATTATAAAACTAACAGCCCTTTTAATCTCAATCCTTGGGCTTGTTGTAGCAATAGACATCTCAAGCTCCTCACTAAAACATAAAACTATCCACACTTTTTCAAATATATTAGCCTTTTTTCCTATAATTCTTCACCGATCTACACCAAAAATAAAATTAAACTTCGGACAAAATATCTCTACCCATATCACAGACACATTATGGTATGAAAAATTAGGCCCTAAAGGAGCATCCAGCCAAATGCTGCCACCTATCAAAACCACAACAAACTTTCAATCAGGCATAGTCAAAATATACATAATATTATTTTTAACCAACGCCCTATTAATCTTAACACTATCTTACAGCCCGTAATGCGCCACGAGACACCCCCCGAGTTACCTCTAAAACTACAAACAAGGTCAACAAAAGAGCTCAACCGGCAATAACTAGTAAACCTCCACCAAAAACATACATTTCCCCCACCCCTCCTCAATCAAACCCAACGACCTCAAAATCCACACACCCTCCACTAAACAATTGTTCAATAGAAAAATTACAACCTAACCACAACCCACTAGCCACTAATAAAGCTACATAAACGCACACATACAAGGCTACATACCAACTACCCCATGCTTCAGGGTAAGGCTCTGCCGCAAGCGAAGCAGAATATGCAAAAACAACCATTATCCCCCCCAAATAGATTAATAATAAAATAAGAGATAAAAAAGATACTCCAAAATCAACCAGCAAACAACATCCGCTAATAGAAGCCAAAATTAATCCAAAAGCCGCAAAATAGGGAGAAGGGTTAGAAGCTACAGCAATTAAACCGACTAAAATGCCAATTATAAATAAAAAACTTAAATATATCATTATTTTTACCTGGACTCTAACCAAGACCTCTGACCTGAAAAACCAACGTTGTATTCAACTATAAAAACAATGGCCCCTATTACACGAAAAACCCACCCTCTGTTAAAAATTATTAACAACTCATTCATCGACTTACCAACACCCTCAAACATCTCATATTGATGAAACTTCGGCTCTCTTCTAGGAATTTGCCTAATTACACAAATCATTACAGGCCTATTTTTAGCAATACACTACACAGCAGACACACAATCGGCCTTTTCATCTGTAGCCCACATCTGCCGAGACGTCAACCACGGGTGATTAATACGAAACATCCACGCTAATGGGGCCTCATTCTTCTTTATTTGTATTTACCTGCATATTGGGCGGGGCCTATACTACGGGTCATACATATTTAAAGAGACGTGGAATATTGGTGTAATACTACTACTACTAGTTATAGCCACTGCCTTTGTTGGATACGTCCTCCCATGAGGGCAAATATCATTTTGAGGGGCCTCGGTTATTACTAACCTCCTCTCAGCCATCCCGTATGTTGGGGGTTCCCTAGTAGAGTGAGTCTGGGGGGGATTCTCAGTGGACAAGGCCACTCTGACACGGTTCTTTGCGTTTCATTTCCTTCTGCCCTTCTTAATTGCCGGAATAAGTATCATTCACCTCTTATTTTTACACGAAACCGGGTCCAATAACCCAACAGGAATCCCCTCTAACCAAGACAAAATCTCCTTTCACCCATACTTTTCCTATAAAGACTTGCTAGGCTTTTTTCTGGCACTCCTCACCTTAGTATTAATCGCCCTCATCACACCAAATCTGCTAGTAGACCCAGAAAACTTCATCCCAGCAAACCCCCTAATAGCACCCCCTCACATTAAACCGGAGTGATACTTCCTATTTGCCTACGCTATCTTACGGTCAATCCCAAATAAGCTGGGAGGGGTCATTGCACTTCTAATATCTATTTTAATCCTCATATTTATCCCAATTCTACATACATCAAAACAACGAAGCCTAATGTTCCGCTCCACATCACAAATTCTATTTTGACTTCTAGTAGCAAATACCCTGATTTTGACTTGAATTGGAGGAATGCCAGTTGAACCTCCGTTTACTGAGATTGGACAGGTCGCCTCAATCCTTTATTTCATACTTTTTATTCTCATAATCCCACTAATTGGCCTATGAGAAAATAAACTTATAAAATGATACCTAGATAGTTTAAACAAAACATCGGTCTTGTAAGCCGAAACTGAAGCCTAGCCCCTTCTCCAGGTATGCCCTAGTGCCTCCAGCAAATAAATTGTTAGTAAATCGACTTTCAACCCCTATTTCCGGGCACCGCCAGCAAATAAATTGTTAGGAAATCGACTTTTAACCCCTGTTTCCAGGCACCGCCAGCAAATAAATTGTTAAGAAATCGACTTTCAACCCCTGATTCCAGGCTCCGCCAATATTTATTTACCCCCACTAAAACTCATTTACCTAAAACCCACTAAGATGGAAAAATTTCACAAAATTATTAACAAAAGCCCTTTCATGCTCAAAAAATTTTGCTTTAAGAGGGAAAGATTTTCACTTTCGCCACTGGCACCCAAAGCCAAAATTCTGGGCTCTAAACTACCTCTTACTTGTTTTCCCGTAATTTTTGTAATGAGAGTGCATACTATGCTTAATAGTGCATTCATCTACTTGCCAAACGTCTTTGTTTTGGTATTATTAGGATTTTTAACCTAACCCTCAGGCGAGAAATCACCAACCCGCCCCCCACGATACTCGTTTAGAAACTTCACGGACTTCAATTGTAGAGTGTCTGTTTACTATTTATACAGGCAGTTGGTTTGAATCTATGAACATTGATAGTAGAGTGCCTATCATTTCTTTTTAAGAGGCCTCTGGTAAAATGCTTACTGTACTAGATGGCCCATGATCAACAGAACTGATCTGGCCTGCATTCATGTTTTTTTTTCTCTGTGAAGTCAATCCCCCATAAAGTCTTGAGTCGGCACTTACGGTCTAAAACCTGAACATGAACTGCAAATGTGGCGTGGCAAGTATAAAACCGCGGATAAAATATTTATGTTATAGGGACATAACATTTTTTTCCCCCTGAAACAAGGGATATATTCTATTTCCTATTTCCCCCCGGAGCTAGTTTTTCGAATAATATTAATTTTGAATATTATCTATTTTATTTTTTGGATAACCCCCCCACCCCCAAATGTCCGTCTAATCAGTATGAGAAACTTTTTTAGCCAACCCCAAGACTAAAAAGACCTACATACTTACGACACTAGGTAAGTACTAAGCAAAATGAGATTTTTTTGATGAATAAATTTTTATATACAGTGTTACACTATAA